CAAATTCTTGCTTTGCGTGGTCTAAGTAAATAAAAATAAATCTGCTTATACAATTTAATCTATATCGAATTTAAATATCAGAATAGCTGATATAGTCATCATTCAATGGGTCAGGTCCACTTACTTTTTCTTTATTTAGAATTTGATAGTGGGTGTTATAAGAACATTGGAGAAATAAGAACACCTTGGTTTGTCGATTAATAATAGGAATTGTATATATAGAGTATTATAGAATATTTCTGTTATGTCCCAGGACAAAAAATTTGTGAATAATGAGACATGAGGAGGACTACTATGTCACTACAGGTGGACTACTCCTAATACGTGCAATTATTCATTTTGCTAATCAATAAATGTTCAACTTCCTAACTCAAGGTCAGAATAATAAGAATTCGTTATAATGGTGGTTATCCTTTTCTTTTTAGAAAAAATAATAGAGATATTTTCCGCTGAAAAACGAAGGCTAAAACTTGAGTTTAGTGGAAAAAAAGCCCTTTATCAGATTTGAACCGATGACTTACGCCTTACCATGGCGTTACTCTACCACTGAGTTAAAAGGGCCGTTTTATTCAATTCATGAATTAGCCATTTTTTTTTTTCATTATGAGTCTACTGCATATATGTATATATGTACTATATGTACATAATATATACGTATATGCATAGGAGTTCATTCAGGAACAATAAATTGGATTTACTCCAAAATAAGATTATTATTTAGAATTTTTGAAAAAAATTCTAAATAATCATAACATAAAAGAAAGTAGGAAAGATTTTTTGGATCTAGTCATACTATTAGACTATATTGACAATTCCAAAAAACTGCTCATACTATTATCATAGTATGATGATGGTCGGGCGTATATGCCCCTATCGTCTAGTGGTTCAGGACATCTCTCTTTCAAGGAGGCAGCGGGGATTCGACTTCCCCTGGGGGTAGGGTACTATGAAAGGAAGTTGATCATAGATTATCGATAAGCCTAGAATGAATTCTTCCTGGGTCGATGCCCGAGTGGTTAATGGGGACGGACTGTAAATTCGTTGGCAATATGTCTACGCTGGTTCAAATCCAGCTCGGCCCAATAATTCACCGCTCCATGAATATGATATAACCAATTTGTCTTCCATAAATGGAAATGCCTAATCCGTAGAAATAAAGAGAAAGAATCAATTTTTTTTCTCTATCCCTATTTTTCTCTTTCTGATCTTTCTAAGGATCTAATTCATGATACTTTACTTAATTAAGTAAAGTATCATGAAAAGCAAACAAAAAAGTTTAGTTCTTTTTTCTGATTGATTATCCACTTTTGGCCGTAAAATAATTATTGGTTACTAGTAATCTGTGTCACTCTCACTATAGCCCATATTATATGTGGATATGATATCAGTATATCATTCCTGTCTTTCTTACAATACGACGACTAGGACTAGAATGTTCTTATGATTACATTAAGAATATGTAAGATTAAGAATATGTATGCCATACACTTCGCTGGGATTGTAGTTCAATTGGTCAGAGCACCGCCCTGTCAAGGCGGAAGCTGCGGGTTCGAGCCCCGTCAGTCCCGAACTAGGATCCGGTGAATTTATCAATTTATCTCTCTCTTTTCACGGAAAAGGGGGACAGGAAGCAAGATCTAATCCCCAGTGGGGATCCTTATTTCTTTTGTTTTTTATTTCGCATTTATCATCACACAAATATGGATACGGGAATTTCAAATCTTTCCACTACTCCCGATTGATAAAGGAGAGACATATCATATGTACATTAGTACAATTGGTGGTATTACTATATTCAGTATTTTTAGAGATACCATCCTCGTCTTACTTTCTTTTTCGATTGTTCTTGATCAATGAAATGGAGTAGAGTGATCCTATTTTACCGGGAGTACATACAAAAATGGTATTCGTTTATTGTACGATGGACAATGAACTTAACATAATTACCCCGACAGAGTACTTTTCAGGTTAAACCACACCTTTTCTAGTTCTGACTTTGTTTGTGTATCCTCAATGACTAATTGTAAACAATCTATCTCATTCTCATTCAAATTGCAGACATCATTTTTGATGTATGCATTCCAGTACAAATAAATACAAGAAAGAGGATACTAATAAAATAAAAGAAAAGACCGAGCAAGGACCCTTTTCAGTAAATTTGTTGGAATATTTGATCTTTTTTATTTAATCCCTTTTTTTCCATCTCACCTCGTTTGGGTCTGTGTGTGACCCATAGAATACCGGTCATATAATACCTCATAATTGTAAGTATAATACACAGGAAGGAGAGTTGTATAAGATAAGGAAGACAGTAGGTTATAGAAAAGAAAAAGTGGAAGAGGATGAAAAATCCAATGGGATTCCTGATCCAATAAAAAATCCCATTTCGTAATTAGTATGGATAAAGGATCTTCCCATGTTATACTATTCAATTCTCGACGATGAATCGATTTGATAGATCAGATATTGTTATTCATAATATTGATCCTATTCAGTATCATCAGGATCAATTCATCCCAATGAATTTACAGGAGTTAAATTTCTCATCTCTATGGGATTACATCCCGAGTTATTGCGAAGAAAAAAATAAATAAATAATGAAATTATGGAAGTCAATATTCTCGCATTTATTGCTACTGCACTGTTCATTCTAGTTCCTACTGCTTTTTTACTTATTATCTACGTAAAAACAGTCAGTCAAAATGATTAATTTGAATCTGAATTATTAGTTCTTATCAATCCTTTTTTCAATGATTGAAGAAATGAAAGAAAGGGATTAAAAGAAAATTCCAAGTCTTAAATGAAATGATCTGGTTGGAATCATAAAGTGTGGTAGAAAGGACTATATATAGTCCTTTCTACCACACTTTAGAGTATTTTATATTATCTAATATTGTATACAATGATATTATCATATAAAGTTGTATTGTATACAGATATAGACTTTATCTAAATGGAGGGTTTATATAGATCAATTTACAATATGTATGTATATGATGTATTAGATGTACATCTAATCTAAATAGTAGACTAGTACATCGAAATAGCAGTCTAATTCTATTTCTTTTTTTCGCTACATCCACTCGATTTCGATCAACCCAAAATAATCGAAGGCCAATTCTTCTAATTCCTAGGTTTCTTATAATTTTATATATAGGTTCCGGGATCCATCAAAAGAATCAATAGAGGAAGAATAGTATATTCCTATACTATAGCAAAAGAAAACAAAACCAAGGAATTTTTTTGATTTCCCATCCCAAGAAGTCATTGATTGAGCCATTAACAGATCATTTACGAAGTTCTATGGTAACTTCTTCAGATTTTGAAAGGAAGTAGATTAGTAAAGGGGACTCGGACCATTTTTCATGCTTAAACATGACATGAGATGAGTCAAAAAAGCATAAAAAAATCTCTAGGAGTCTAAAATGTTAAATGTATGATATGTGGTGGATCACTCAGCGGAAGAAAGATCTAATTTTATTATGTGTAGAACCTCTTTGGACAACCACTAGTCACTTCCAGTAGAAAGTAAGTATCGTCGTAATCTAATAGCAGAACGATTTGTTCTTAGAACAGTGAAAGTAAAGAAAGAGAGAAACAAATAAAGAAAAAACTAGGGATTGGTTTTTTCTCGTTGTAATATCCATAATTCTGGTAAGAACAGGTTTATCCAAACAGAATATTTAGGAGGAATTCGGTTGGAAAAAATTTCCTATCATGCGTAGATTTGAGTTTTGAAATACAACTAAACTATAGGAATCATTCGTTGTTTGATCGAATGGTTATTATTCATTATTGTCTTTCCAGTATAATTTTGAAAGAGAGACAAGCTTTTTAAAAATAAAGCTTCGAAAAACGATCAATGCAAAATGATCAATTAAACAATTGATACAATTCGATTACTCAATCGATTACTCAATCGATTACTCAATCAATTATTAATATACCTAGAGTCCACTCCTTCCCCATACTACGAGTGAAAGGGAAAATGTAAAGACTACCATTAAAGCAGCCCAAGCGAGACTTACTATATCCATGTGAATTATATCTCCTATTTCTATGAAGGAATTATTCCATTATTGATCAATAATCATAGTAGAATCAATGGCGCAGAGTCAAAATAGGATTCTGACTTAAGGCTATTGATGAACCAATTCAATGAATCCACTCGTAACAGATTCTTTATAGGATTTCTGGTAGAATTGGGAAGTATTAAGTAAAAATATGATACACACACCTTTTCCTTGCAAATTGCAAAGTAATGCTCCTAATGGAACATGTGGGAATAGTAAGACCTATTGTTTGTTTTGTTACCTTTCTTTCATAAGCAAAAATAAAAAAAAAATATACCATCAAGATAGATAACTATCTATTGGATACCTACATTTCCTATTTGATCTAAGCCTTACTGTCTTTCTTTCTGTGAAAGAATGGGGAGACATCACTACCATTATTACATACATTTTTTTTGTAATCTCCTTACACGACCAAAGAAATCTTTTTTTTTTTTTTTTTTACTTTGACTCTGTTATTCTATAAGATAAGAGCCGACCAACCATCCTGATTGAATGTTTGAGTACTCGGAGTCTCTCGTAAGTATGGATACAAAGTATCTTCAGTCCTTTCCACAACTCCTAAATTGATTTCCCATCAGTCTATCCAATCTAATTCCAGACAGAGTCAGTAGACCCTACGTTAGTGTAGGTAGTGTAAGATAATTAGGAAGTCTTGATAGTCTTTCGTATAATCTTTTCTTCAATCCTAGGAGCAAAAATGGAATGTCCTTTAGGAACCTTTGGATACCAAGATTTCTGACCTCTTACTTTCGTAGTTCTGGAATTAATAAGTAAGCCTTACCTCATCCCTATTGGTATATCTGTTTGGGCCGCTACCCAGAACCCAAACAGAACCCGATTTTGAGAAAACAACTTACAGTCTTTTATAGAACTATGTATTCTATAAATCAAGTATCGACAAGCTCCGTCCTTTGCCTTTGCTTA